AACCCCTTGGACTGCTACGAAAAACACCATCGGATTTCAAAGTAGCACGATCTAATTCAAAAATTTCTCCCAATTGAGCACGTCTAGCATATTTTTTCACAGTAGCAGGATCACTATAACTGACTCCATTCAGTTCGCCGCCATAGAACTCCACAGTTACACCTACTTGTTCGACACTATACTTCGATTCTGCCCTTCTAAAAGGAACATCTGCTCTAACAATTCCGTCTCCGTCTACCAAAACAACCGGAAATGTTTCAAAAAAAGTAGGCATACGACGTACAAAAAGTTCACGACCTTCTTTATCTCTAAAGATAGGGTGTCCTAACCACCCAACAGCTATTCCATCCCCGTTGTCCATTGAGCCCGCTCTGAATAATCCCCCCTTTGCCGGATTATTGCCGATGTAATCATAAAAAGCTAATTTTTCAGGAATTTTAGACCAAGCTTCTGATAAACTTTGATTTTCGGCTAGCCCAGCGCCAACTCTTCGATATATTTCTTGCTGGAAGTATCCCTGATCCCATTGATAACGAGTGGGACCAAATAATTCAATCGGGGTAGTTGCTGAACCATACCACATCGTTCCGGCAACAACAAAAGCGGCAAAAAAAACAGCAGCGATACTACTGGAAAGGACGGTTTCAATATTTCCCATACGTAATCCTTTGTATAGACGTTGGGGCGGACGGACACTAAGATGGAATAGACCTGCTAATATGCCCAATGTACCTGCTGCAATATGATGAGAGGCTATTCCTCCCGGAACAAAAGGATCAAAACCTTCCACACCCCACGCTGGATTTACAGATTGTACCCTTCCGGTTAGTCCATAAGGATCGGACACCCATATTCCAGGACCATACAACCCCGTTACATGAAATGCGCCAAACCCAAAACAAGCCAGTCCTGAAAGAAATAAATGAATTCCAAAAATCTTAGGTAAATCTAAAGAAGGTTTTCCTGTGCGTTCATCACAAAATATTTCTAGATCCCAATACACCCAATGCCAAATAGCTGCCAAAAAGCACAAGCCAGAAAACACAATATGTGCACCGGCCACACCTTCGTAACTCCAAATACCCGGATTCGTTATAGTCCCTCCTGTGATACTCCAACCGCCCCATGAATTGGTTATTCCTAAACGAGTCATGAAGGGTATAACAAACATACCTTGTCTCCACATTGGATCAAGAACAGGGTCAGAGGGATCAAAAACCGCTAATTCGTATAGAGCCATCGAACCGGCCCAACCAGCAACTAGAGCTGTATGCATTATATGGACAGAAAGCAAACGACCCGGATCATTCAATACGACGGTATGAACACGATACCAAGGCAAACCCATGGAAATACCCCTTTCTCAACGAAAAATAGACACTATGTAACTTTATTGCATTGGAAAAAAACTATGCTATGTACCCCCCCTTTTTTCAGTAGATTATCTCGAAGAAAGGATTAATATTTGTTCTATTATTTTAGTAATAATGGAAGAGTTCTGTTTGTAGGAACAAAAAGAAGCAGATCTATTCTATACCCGATAAGTACCAATACGCAATGGTAGGGGGAGGTATCCCACGTTCATTTTCTATGAGTGAAAGCATACATATTTGTTCATATCATTCAAAAGACCTATTCCTAAAAATTTTCTACTTTAGTCATAGTCATTCTGTCTTCTTTTTTTATTTTATGTTATGAACTTATTCACTTTATGGATAAACTATGATAAAGGCTAATCTTATTAATATTAAGACAATAAACCCATTGTTACGCTTCCACATCAAAGTAAGATATAGTACTTAATTCTTTTTTTCTTTCATTTAATGCCTATTGGTGTTCCAAAAGTACCTTTTCGAAGTCCTGGAGAGGAAGATGCATCTTGGGTTGACGTATAGTGCGACTTGTCAGATATATTGGGTCACATGGGATTCCCCCATTCTCTCCCCTGATCGAGATATCCTCTCTTTCGCCCAAGAAAGATTGATTGACTTATCAAAAATTTGGAGCGTGAAATGCAATTCTATTTATTTTGTTTTTTGGGGGGGAGTATCCAGATTAATATTATAAATTAGAATAATTTATGGTTTAGAATAATTTATAGTTGTCTCGATTGGACCAATAAAATGAAGTATCCAGGCTCCGTTTACAAAAAACCCAATTGGTAATATATCTATGATTACTACCTTTATCATATTCTATTTATAATTTATAAACAGGAGCGATCTTAAACTGTTTAATCAATAGAGTAATATAATGAATACATTGAATATTTGGCGGAAGACATGACATGAAATAAATTGAAAAATAAAAAAGCCATATCAAAAACACGTGGTATTGGTACATTTGCCCTATATGTGCAAATCAAAATCGGGCCGATCTTTACTTGGAGTAGAGCATAAACCTAACAAAATTGAAGAAGCCCATTCCGGAACAAGAAAATGACATCGTGATTTGTATTCAATCTCGATGAAACAATACATCAATGAGAAGTTCGTTCGATAAATTGAGTCAATTACTTTTTTATTTTTTTATATTTATAGGTAAAGTGAACAGACCAAAACTAATCTTTCTTTAAAAATGGAATAAAAAAAGTCCTTTGTTAGAAGTTAGAAGGAGCCCACTATGAAAAAAGAATGCGGGCTGTAATCTACACATTGATTCTTTTTTTCGCGATTTTTGGTAAACCGTATGCATCAAAAGGTGCGCGTACGGTTCCTAAGGATACAATTTTATCCTAATCAACCGACTTTATCGAGAAAGATTACTTTTTTTAGGCCAAGAGGTTGATAGCGAGATCTCGAATCAACTTATTGGTCTTATGGTATATCTTAGTATAGAGGATGATACCAAAGATCTTTATTTGTTTATAAACTCTCCCGGGGGGTGGGTAATACCCGGAGTAGCTATTTATGATACTATGCAATTTGTAGGACCAGATGTACAGACAATATGCATGGGATTAGCCGCTTCAATGGGATCTTTTATTCTGGTCGGAGGAGAAATTACCAAACGTCTAGCATTCCCTCATGCTTGGCGCCAATGAGTTTTGTATTTGAGAGAAAAAAGAAGACTATGCCTTCGCCATATGAAATATGACTATTAAGTAATAATAGCATGGCATTTTGAATTCGATATGATAAATTTTTTTTATTAAAAAAAAACATTCGATTATATATCGAAAGAGTAGTATGAGATAAGGGGCATTTCCTATTTTATCTGATCTATCGGAAGCCTATTGTAGCGTCACAAACTTTTTTGTTTTCCCCCCAGAAGACTAATTATGTTATGAAAGAATACAAAAAAAAAAGAAACTTTGGGATTGCTGAATAAAAGACTAAATAAATATCTATATAAATATAAAGCAACGGAGCCATCATAGTATTTTTTAACTACTCCAAAATAAAAAATAAAAGGAAGGATGGTTATTGGATTATTTACCGATCCGGGTCTAGTCTGATAGACCCTATATTTTCTGTTTCTTCGATGGTAAGGAAAAGTGAATTCCATTGTATAGCCGTATGCAATGCGCAAAAGATGCCTGTACGGTTGTTCAATTCTATCTTGTTTTTCGTATTATTTATTATTCTTTATTTGATTTCTTCTCTTTGATTTATCTTCGAGATAGAAGAACCATTTTTTATGTTATATAATCAGGGTAATGATCCATCAACCTGCTAGTTCTTTTTATGAGGCACAAACGGGAGAATTTATCCAGGAAGCGGAAGAACTGCTGAAGTTACGCGAAACCATCACAAGGGTTTATGTACAAAGAACGGGCAAACCCTTATGGGTTGTATCCGAAGACATGGAAAGAGATGTTTTTATGTCAGCAACAGAAGCCCAAGCTCATGGAATTGTTGATCTTGTAGCGGTAGAATAAAAAATAACAGGTATTTCACGCAAATAAAATACGCAATTCAAAATTTTATCTTCTTACCTACCGGGGTTTGATATAGTATTATATTAATTAATCTATTAATATAGAATTATCAATATAGAAGTAATTCCTAATCATCCGGTTAGGATCGATCTAAACCAATTCATTATGTATACGAGTCAACATGCCAACTATTAAACAACTTATTAGAAAGACACGACAGCCAATCAGAAATGTCACGAAATCCCCCGCCCTTGGGGGATGCCCTCAGCGACGAGGAACATGTACTAGGGTGTATGTGTGACTCGTTCAGAGCATGGACTGGGACAAAAGAAAAGAACCAATTTTTCCAGTATCAATGATCAGTACCAATAAATAGGATAAAATGGAAGAACTCCATTCACTATATAAAAAGGATCTGTCATATCCTTCTATTGTTTATCAAATGTTTATCAAATTTTATGGTTTCTATTGGTGTAAATCCAAGCGTCTCAATTTTCAATTTAAGATGAAAAAAAAATTAAGATGAAAAAAAATTTCCCATTGGTAGCAAATGGTTATCCATTAAGCAGGGAAAATATTATTTAAATTAAAAGGCAAAAATATTATGCCCTTACTCTTGCAACAACGGACTAACAGGGTCAGCTACACAGCTAATCTTCATAATTAAATATCGTTACTGTATAGGTAGATCTCGTTGTGAAAGACTGATTACTGGATAATTTATAGGTAGAGCCAAAGAGTGTGAACTGTACAAGTTAACAATAGCATTGATTAAATGAAAGAAGGGGCTCCGGTGTATAGAGGGGACCTCGCCGTTTAAAAAGTAACCATAGAAACGATGGAACCCACGATTTTTTGATCCATTTAGATTTACTACTTTGTGTTTTTATTTAATATGCTTTTTTTAATATCTAGTATCACTATCCATACAATTTCCTATTTTTATTTCGAGGTGAAATGCCTAGAAGAAAAAAAGAAAAAATCGTGGTCGGGAAGGTTATAGTAGCAAAAGCCATTGGAGTTTTTATTTTATACATTGGAAGAATCCGTTTTGTTATTAATAAATTAGGAAAGGGAAAAGGAATAACTGAAAGAAAGGAAATCAATTAGTTATTCATCGAAGTTTCATTTATTCAATGACCAGAATTAAACGAGGATATATAGCTCGGAGACGTAGAACAAAAATTCGTTTATTTGCATCAAGTTTTCGAGGGGCTCATTCAAGACTTACTAGAACTATTACTCAACAGAAAATAAGAGCTTTGTTTTCGGCTTATCGGGATAGAGGTAGGAAAAAGAGAGATTTTCGTCGTTTGTGGATCACTCGGATAAATGCAGTAATTCGCGGGAATAGTGTATACTATAGTTATAATAAGTTAATACACAATCTATACAAGAGGCAGTTGCTTCTTAATCGTAAAATACTTGCGCAAATAGCTATATTAAATAGAAATTGTCTTTATATGATTTCCAATGAGATTATAAAATAAGTAGATTGGAAGGAATTCATGGGAATGTTTTAAATTTAAAATGGAGTTCGCTGGAGAATTAACTCCGGGAAGGTAGAATAGAAATTAGTATGATAAAATATAATAATATGATAATATGATAAAGTCGTCAAAATGAGCAAACAACACGTTCAATAAAAAAATATTTATTCTTTTTTTTTTCCTTATGATACGACAATAAACTCTGGATTCGCGAATTTTTCGAACAAAACATCAATCCGCCTTTGAGTTCGTATTGGAATTTTGATTCAAGTGAAGAATAAACCTATTTCTTTTTGATTCTAAGACCAGTAGTTCTAGTGGTCGACTCACCTCTTTCAAATTGTTTCTCATTATTAAGAAAAGGTAACAAAGATAAAATACGAGCTTGCTTTATAGCAATAGTAATTAATCGTTGTTGTTTTAAGTTTAATCGATTCACCCGTCTAGATAATATTTTTCCTTGTTCACTAATAAATCGACTAATTAAACTCATGTTTCTATAATCAATTCGATCCCCCGATCCAATCGGGGGCAAACGCCTACGAAAAGATCGCTTGGATTTAAAATAGAGTCGCTTGGATTTATCCATGATTTGTTTATTCCTTATCCCGAAAATCCTATTTTGATGAGGGATTTTGGGTTGTTTATCTTTAAATATATGTTATATATAATATATATCTATAATATATGTCATTTTTCATCTTCCTTGTAAGTGTGACATACAGGCGATCGGATCAGTTCGATCTATTTCTTTATCTCCCCATGAATTGTATGTTTGTAACAAAAGGGACAGAATTTTCTCAATTCCAATCGACTAGGCGTATTATGTCGATTCTTTTGAGTAATATATCTGGAAATACCAATACTCATTGATTCCTTATTAGCACCATTTCGAGTACATTTGGTACATTCCAAAATAACTGTTACTCGAACATCTTTACCCTTGGCCATGAACCTCCTTTGGATTTTTGATTCACCCAACTATTCTATTTTCCGATCCAAAGAGAAGAAAGGAACAAAAAAAAATAGAAGTTGCTAACTCGAAATCAAATTCTGAAAGATTTCGTTGAAATCAAGATAGTAATATAATAAAATAAGTAATATAATAATTTCTGACTACATTTATAATCCCAGTATAGTATTTCATTTTTCATTTAAGTATTTTGTATGATATTGTTGACCTAGCCATCAATTTCCATTTCCGTTCTCATTCTCTTATCTTATTAAATTAAATTTCATTTAGAGTCCCGGTCCGAGTTCCGAGTTTTACGGAAGTTGAATCCACTTTTATTCTTTCTCTTTTCGAACTTATTATAATTTTAAAAATTATAAAATTCAAAGAAGGGAAGGGGAGGGATTAGTCACAGATATTTGATTATATCTCTAATCTTCTTCACCCCTTCCCATGTCAATAACTAGAACTAGAATTAAAAAAAGGAGAATATCAACGCATCCGGGAATAAACGATTTATCTCTATCAATAGACCTGCTAAAGACCCAAACCATAGAGTACTTACTACCGGTGCCACGGAGAGATATGTTTTTAGATCTCGCATTTTAAATCCTCCTTATTTATTGTAATTTGTAATACATATATGATCAGACATATATGTAGATGTAGTTAATGATCACTTGTATTTGTACGCGGAATCCCTAATTCAAATTGAAATGTACAACGATTCAGTAGCTATTCCTTTTCTAAAAAAAAAAAAATACACCCCCAACATTCCCGAAAAATATTATATTCATTTTTTTTTTACAGCGGGTTTAATTATACGTTACATATATAAGTCTTTTATTATACTTAATTTTATTATACTTAATAATTATACTTAATAATATGTTGTATGATATGAGATAAAAAAAATAAATGACAAGATAATTTTTGTATATGAATGGATAAAATAAAGATGTGGAAAACAATACAGGTATTCTCTACAATGACACTGTCGACCAATGGAAAGGGATGTAGCGCAGCTTGGTAGCGCGTTTGTTTTGGGTACAAAATGTCACGGGTTCAAATCCTGTCATCCCTACCTATTACTTATCTTATGAGCAGTAACGAGGGATTAATTGAAATCGATTAAAATTGGACATCCATAATATGATCAATCTTTAATTTTACAATAT